AACGATTACGTGAGTTGCTCAAACAATCTCAAGCAGCCCCTCTCACGGTGGAAGAACAGATAATGACTATTTATACTGGAACGAATGGTTATCTTGATTCATTAGAAATTGGCCAGGTAAGGAAATTTCTCGTTGAGTTACGTACTTACTTAAAAACGAATAAACCTCAGTTCCAAGAAATTATATCTTCCACCAAGACATTCACTGAGGAAGCAGAAGCCCTTTTGAAAGAAGCTATTCAAGAACAAATGGAACGCTTTATACTTCAGGAACAAGTATAATTTCTACTTCAGGAACAAGTATGTATAAAGAAATTTTTTTAGATAACTTTCTAATTTTTTATAAAAAATTCTTTATTTTATATAATCTAATTTTTTCTTTTTTATTATATTTTATTATATTATTAATAGATTTCATATTAAGTTAAGTAATAGATTTCATATTAAGATAAAAGAAATTCTAACTATAAAAATAAGTTATAACAAATATATAGGTAAGTATAAGCGTCTCTTATTCAAATTATTCAAAATACCTAGTAGAAATATAAGAAAATATATGGAAATAAATTGCGTCCAATAGGATTTGAACCTATACTAAAGGTTTAGAAGACCTCTGTCCTATCCATTAGACAATGGACGCTTTTTTTTAGTTTAATTGTTACATCTTTTGTTCAGAAAAAAGAATATGTGAGAGACTTCCAGGAATTGCGCATTCAATTCAATGATTCAGTATATTAATTACATTAAATTAGATTAATTACATTAATCTGAATCATTCTATTATTTAATATATTTAAATAGAATAATATTAAATTATATAATTGAATTATATAATTCTAATAAATGATAAATAGATAATAAATAGAAATGAAGAAATTAATATAGATTTAATATATATAATAAATCTAGATACTATATAGATAATATAGGGATAATATAGAGATATAAGCGGGTAGCGGGAATCGAACCCGCATCGTTAGCTTGGAAGGCTAGGGGTTATAGTCGACGTTGATTCATCATTTTTAACGTCTCTAATTCAAAACCGAACGTGAAACTTTGGTTTCATTCGGCTCCTTTATGTAAGATGGAGAAATTCCACAGATGTCAGATGTAAACGAAATAAAAAAGTTTAAAAAAAAAAATTTTGGCCCATAACATCTATGTCAGCTTTTCTGTTTGAATGCATTCAAAACAACCCGCTTTCTAGATGATCCCTATAGAAGAGGGGGATTATAACAATTTTTCTAGTTACTTCGTTCTCTATTTCTATTTGAAAGAATCTTTAGGAAAAGCATTTTGTTTCCACCGAGCTAAAACAATATGTCGATGTCTCTAGTAAACCAAAGTCATTGTTTAATAGCTATTTTGCTTCAATCTCTCTTATACATACAAATCATAAAATTGAAGATTTAGTTACGATTAGAAATACTCCCTTCTCTCTTTATCCATGGATACTTTACTCATACTCATTCAATTGGAAGTATTGATCCAATTTAAAAACAAATTATGTTTCGTAATTTCATAATCCAATCTTTTTTTGAATTTATAATTGACTCTTTTGGATAGAAATCACGAGAATGTCTATTCTTCCTCGAATCTTTCATTGATAGGTAAAGGATTTAATCCTTTTAAGAAATAAAGTTTTTGATCGGAATATTAATCAAACAAACCGAAGGGACCCCTTAACTATTAAGGGATTAATAGAACGAATCACACTTTTACCACTAAACTATACCCGCTACAATGTGATTATTGTATCGAAATGTCTCTTTTGTCGAACAAAAAAATTTGTCATAATAATTAAGAAGATAGGATCAGAAAAGAATCATGAGAATTAGAGCGTTGACGTGCTTTGTTCAAGGAGCCCGATTAATTTAGGGAAAGAGGATTCATTTAAATAACTAAATAACACTCTTTTTTTCTTTTGATCGGGGTGCTTTGACATTGATAGATACCGCTCGATAATGTACGCCAAAACAATAAAATTGTGCAAGAATATATAGTTACACTCTTTCTTTTTTTTTATTCCAGTAAAGTAAATGGAATAAAAAAAAAGAATAATTAAGAAATGACACTTTGATTCTATTCTGTATCATAGGAATCGAAATAGTCTTTATTATATTATGATTGTTGTTGTTTCAATAACAAGCATTTTTTTTTTCAAATCAAATAAATCATTTTTTTATATGATTCATTAGAACAAATTTTTATATGATTCATTAGAACAAAAAAGGCCCAGCGAGGTACTGACCAGGCCGGGCTGTGGAATTAAAAAAAGCTCTTGCAGACGAAATCAAAGAGGTACTTTTATTATATATTTATAAATTTATTATATATTTATAAATAATAAATAGATTTATAAATATATTTATATTCATTGGAATAGTGGATTGGAGATATCTCTTTCGAGCCCTTACTTTATCTCAATGGAATTACTTTTCTTTTTGATATTTTTTATATGTCTAGCTATTAGATAATTATATATCTATTTATATATCTATATAATAATATATATCTATATAATTAATATATAATTATATTAAAATAATAAAATTATAAATAATATAATATAATAAATAAAAATAAGAGGTATAAAAGAAAGAAAGACTCTTTTTTCAAACCTTACTTTTTGTGTAATGTAACATAGTAATTAGCCCTTTTCGATTGGGGGAGATGGCTGAGTGGACTAAAGCGTCGGATTGCTAATCCGTTGTACGGGTTTTTCGTACCGAGGGTTCGAATCCCTCTCTTTCCGCTTTTGTCAATGACTTGGTATTTTTTATTTAGCTTTCAATTTCGACGAGTCTTTTTTTTATTTTTTTATTTAATAGTTAAAGATGTGTAATAGATAAAATCCTAAGAACATTTCAAAATCGAGCAAGGAAAACAAAAACTTTCTTTTTTATTCTTCACGTCCAGGATTACGTCCTGGATCATTCGATAGGAATCCGAAGATAAAGAGAGAAACAAAGAATATCACTACTGTGTAAACAAATAGTTTGAGAGTAAGCATTACACAATCTCCAAGATCATTTTTTTGGAAAAAAAAGAGAATAGATTCTCCATTTTTATACCACATATACCTCATTTTGACACCAAAAAATGGTTTTTATAAATCTATAATTTTTAGAAATCTAGAAATAGAAAAGAATTTTCAGAAATTCATTTGTAATGTAATATGAGTCAAGTCTTTCATTACCAAAATTTTTTTCATATCCACAATATCTAATTGTGGGGGACTCTAATAGGTTCTTTCAATGTAAAAAAGGGGTCCGAATTAGTAAATGGGGTGATCTCCAGACTTATCGCGGCGATACAAGAATTTCAATATTTGAATCGAAGCTTTATACTATAAGACTTATCTGATCTTATCAATTGTTAGAATCTTTTTTTTTAGAATAAATCATGAATTTTTCTAGGACAGTATTCAAGATCTCATCGAAAACTTACAGCAGCTTGCCAAACAAAAGCTAAGAGAAAAAATAGCAAAGGTATTACTGGCATAATATCTACGATTGGATTCAAAAAAGCGTAGGCCTCGGGCAATTTGGCGAAGAAAAAACTATTTGAAGAAAGAGCAGAATTAAACCAGATACAGATCAAACTAAAGATATTAAGCATAACAAACGTTTTGTTTTTTTGTTTTGTTCTTGAAGATAATTGTATTTATTTTGATTGAGTTATTAATGTGAGTTATTGTTATTAATAATATAAATTAATAATATAATGTTCTTTTTTTTTTAGTTTAAGTTATATAAAAAAATTTTTTTGTTTAAGTTATATAAAAAAATGAGTAAAAATTAAAAAATAAAAATAAGGTAGACCAAAAAACTTTTCTTTGATTTGAACTAACTCAATCAAAAATACTTCAATTCTCAAATTAAAAGAGAATAGAAGAAATCATACTTTCATACAATATCTTAATTGAATTATATGTAATGATCAATAAATTTGATCAAAAAATTTCGTTTAATTCTATATCTAAATGTATAAAAATCCTAGTAACAATCTATTCTATAAGTAACAATCTATTCTATAAATATTTGGACTATAATTGACGAACAACTAGTAAGAATATTAGTGTTTATTAATGTCGAATATAAATAGAAAATGGGGCGTGGCCAAGTGGTAAGGCAACGGGTTTTGGTCCCGGTATTCGGAGGTTCGACTCCTTCCGTCCCAGAGCATACCTATTATATATATCATATCAGATTATATATATCGTATCAGAATACCGATTTTATATCAGAATAAAAGATTGTCTTTTTTTTTATTTTAAACAACTTTCTCGTTTTTTTTCTTTTTTTTTTTTATTATTTTTTATTAAGAGTATATTTATTATTTTTTATTAAGAGTATAATAATATTGGATAGAATATGATTCTTTTTTCTTATAATGATTAATTCTTATCTGAATTATATCTTTTTCGCAAATTTAATCGTGTTCAAATAACACCAAAAAACACACAGATGTAATTGAATCTATTTGTATCCAAGTAAGATGGGAGCATAGATCAAAAGAAAAGAGTTTTAATTATAAAATAAAAATCAGGGGACGGGCTTTTCATTCTATGTCCATACCTTTCATATTTAAATTAGTTACTCAAAAAAAAGCCTTACTTCGTATATTCATTGGAATTTTCAATGATGCATTCTAAATATAAATGCGAAAGCCTCTCTTTCTTTTTTCCCTATACTTTAACTTTAAATTTGAAATGGTGGTGCAGTCTGATTATAAATTTTCTGTGGATTTATAAATTAGAAACACGGATGTTCTTTTGAGATTGGGGTACTAATTAACTTCAATCAATAATCAATAGGATTAAGTCTCTTAAGACTGGTTTAGAGTAAAAAAAAAAATAGGAGCAATGACTTAATCTGGACTTGTTTTAACTTGCATTTATACAAAATAGTCTAGCACTCCCTAAACTAAATATATATTATATTATATATATAGGATTCTTTTTTGATTTATGATTCATCATCTTCATAGAATTGACGGAGTAGAGAGGAGTTAATTGTCAACGAAAAATACCAATTTCAATGTCTGCGTCTGTCCGAATATCATTAAAAAACAATCAAGTTACATACGTAACATATGTATTTTCTTTGAACCTCGTTCTTAAGTATTTTGTGTTTTCTCTAATTCTAATGAATAATTGTAAATCTATGTAACAATGGAGACAAAATGTATTATCTTATTCACTTTACCTTAGGTAAAAATTGCATAAAAATTATTGAATTTTTCAAGTCAAATAAACTACGCAGAAAATGAGGAAATGCTTATATGTATGTCTTGTTATCGTTCTCTTTCATTGAAAAATTTTATTTCGATTGATTTTTGTGAAAAGAGATTTGTGATCCCTAAATTTGAAATATTTAACATAGAATATCTATAATTACTTTGAAAAACATTTGTTTAGTCTATATGATAGATATGGGGATCTCCTATTCTTTTCTTTCGATTATGATTTATCAAAAAGAATAACAACTCCAATCCTCCCTTACATCAGTCTTTATTCCCCACCCCATTAAAATGAAATAAAATAGAAATATATATGGGGTTAAATTGAATTCTTGCTGAGACTTCTTCAGAAACTACCCATTCAGAAAAGTATAGATTACTATGTACCGACCGAACCAATGATTATTCATGATTCCATAATTGAATCAATTACATACTGGTTACAGCAACCTACTAGAGAAATGTTATGGTAAAACTTCGTTTAAAACGATGTGGTAGAAAGCAACGTGCGACTTGAAGGATATGGTCGGCTGTGGATTCTTACATCCACCATTTTATATATATATAATATAGGAATGAGGGTGCTCTTGGCTCGACATCGTTTGTTCTGTTCCACTAGAAAAACCTCAAAAATTGAGGGTTGCGATGTAAATAGTACATGATCATGATGGAGCTCGAGTAAAGTAAAAAGTATTGATTCATTTTTTAGGGACATGGATCTAGGGTTAGTGTTAATTAATAAGTTGAAACAACTTCGTAAGTATATTTTCGATATAGAAATCGAAAGGATCCAATTTTAGCAAGTTTCAAATTCCTAACGAAAATTTCTTGAAATTGGTAAAACGCTTTCGATCAAAAGTGTATCACGCAGGAATCAACCATTTGTATGATTCTTTTATAGAAAGAAATTACAAAAATGGTATGTTGCTGCCATTTTTTTTAATGATTAAAGATCACCGAAGTAATGTCTAAACCCAACGATTCAAGGCAACGATAAAGAATCCTGGAACAAGTAAAGACCGTTTTCAGTTGTCTCAAAAAATAGATCATAATGAAGAATCAAAATAAATTCTAAAGGAGACAGACAAAAAATGCGTGGTTAGAGACCGCTCAATAAAGGAAATGCCTAAAGGTTTTCCTTTGGATTATTGGAGAGTTATCCAACTTGAGTTATGAGGATGTGAATACGAATGATTTTTTTTTCTTTTTCGGGCAAGAATAAGGAATAAGAAAAAGTACTTAAATCCTTAAATCATAGTTTAATTGATTTGATGATTTGATGGATATATTTGACATTAATTAGAAATTCTATATATAGACATAATTTCTAATATATAGACATAATTTCTAATTTCTAATTTTCTTGAGCCGTACGAGGATAAAACTTCTTATACGTTTCTAGGGGGGGTATTATTCATCTACATCTATCCCAATGGGCGGTTTATCGAATCGTTGCAATTGATGTTCGATCCAGAAGAGAAGGAAGAGATCTTCGGAAAGTGGGTTTTTATGATCCGATAAAGAATCAAACTTATTTAAATGTTCCTGCTATTCTATATTTCCTTGAAAAGGGCGCTCAACCTACGGGAACTGTTCATGACATTTCAAAGAAGGCGGGAGTTTTTATGGAACTTTCTATTAATTAACAGATGAAATTCAATTAATGAAATACAATTACAATAATTACAATAATCAATTAATGAAATACAATAAATAAAAAAAAAAGGGGGGAGGGGGTGACTTGGATATAATTTTGTATAACCTTTTCTATACAACCCCCCCCCTATTTTGCTCTATTACTACCATAAGATGTCGTTGTCTATAACGACAAAAATTTCTTTTTTTTTTTAGTGAGATAAATTCATATAAGACAGATAGATAGAAAAAAGATCAAGTGAATAAATGAATGAAGGAGTTGGATCTATAAATATAAAATTTTACATTATCGCTAATTCAATAATGGTTGATTTTTCGTTGAAACTTTAACTTTCTTTTTTTTATTTATTTTATTTGTTCATAAAAAAAACATGGGATTTAACCTTTTTTTTTTACTTATATTCATTGAGTAAACCCAATCAATATTTTTTTATACTTCTCTCCGAATTTTTTTTACGTCTATACCCTTTTGTATTTATCTTTATTAAATATTTGTATTTATCTTTATTAAATATGTAGTGCTAATTCAATACAAGTCATTAGTTTTTTGATTTTTAATTTCTATTTAATAAAATTTCTTATAGTAATTCAATATAGTAATTCAATATTATATTGAATATTGAATTTAATAAGAAAATATTGTTGAATTAAATATTCAATAGTGAATAATTTTTTATTTTAATTTCTGGTTTTCTACTTTTCTCAACATTAACTTTTATATTGACAACAGTATATCAAATAAATATAATCCGATCGTGAATAAATGTATATATTTCTTTCTGTTCTATAGACTTGGGTCTTTCTTTCTTTTTTTTTATTAAAAAAAAAGAAATGGATAAGATAATAATGGATAACATACGAACAAAATCTGTGGTAGTCTATAAATTTTGATTTTATCTATATTTTTATCTTAATCTATATTCTTATCTTAGACGTCATTGTATTTGCATCTGATATGTTCATTTTTATGTTATGCTCAGAATCAATTAGAAATATTTTTTCTATTTTAATATTTTGATTGCGTTGTGAAATTCAATCTCTTTTTTGATTACGATTGGATCTATACATTTTTATTCGGGTTGCTAACTCAACGGTAGAGTACTCGGCTTTTAAGTGCGACTAGCATTTTTTACACATTTGTATGAAGCAACGGATTCGTCAATCCCATCGGTAGAGTTTGTAAGACCGCGACTGACCCTTAAAGGAAGGAATGGAAAAAGCAGCATGTCGTATTTCGTATTAATGGAGAATTCTGAGAATATTTTATTCTTATCTTATCGGATCGATCCAAAATCATGTTTGAATTCTTGACGCGCAAAAAAAGAAATTTAAGGTTGGGTTAAGTGAATAAATGGATAGAGCCCCATGGCTCCAATTAAAGGGAAACAAAAAAAGCAACGAGCTTCTGTTCTTAATTTGAATGATTACCCGATCTAATTAAACGTTAAAAATATATTAGTGCTTGATGCGGGAAATGTTTTTACCATAAGTGGATTATCCATTTTTTTTTAATCCTAATTATTAGTAGATATTCTCCATTAGAGTGTGGGGATGAATGTGTAGAAAAAGCAGTATATTGATAGTATATTGATAAAAATATTTTTTTTTTACAAATTTCCAAAATCAAAAGAGCGATTGGGTTGAAAAAAGAAAGGATTTCTAACCATCTTGTTATCCTAGAATGAACATAAACCTATTTAATTAGATGGAAAAAGAGAGGATAAAGAGTCCGTTGATGAGTCTTATCTATTTCCGGGGTATCTATCTAGTCTTTTCTTACTATAATATCCTGTTTTGACTGTATCGTACTATGTGTCATTTAATACCCCAAGAAATCCCCTATCCCTGGTTCAAGTTCAAATCTAATTTTAAATAAATGGAGGAATTTCAAGGATATTTCAAACTAGATAGATTTAGGCAACACGACTTCCTATACCCACTTATCTTTCGGGAGTATATTTATGCACTTGCTCATGATCATGGTTTAAATAGAGTAATTTTGTTGGAAAATGTAGCTTATGATAATAAATCTAGTTTACTGGTTGTAAAACGTTTAATTACGCGAATGTATCAACAGAATCATTTGATGATTTCCGCTAATGATTCTAACCAAAATAAATTTTTGGGATACAACAAGAATTTGTATTCTCAAATTCTATCAGAAGGATTTGCAATCATTGCGGAAATTCCATTTTCTCTACGATTAAGATCTTCTTTGGAAGGGGCACAAATCGTAAGATCTTACAATTTACGATCCATTCATTCAATATTTCCCTTTTTAGAGGACAAATTCCCACATTTGAATTATGTGGCAGATGTACTAATACCCTACCCCATCCATATAGAAATCTTGGTTCAAACCCTTCGCTATCGGGTGAAAGATGCCTCCTCTTTCCATTTATTGCGGTTCTTTCTTCATGAGTATTCTAATGGTAATATTCTTATTATTCTAAATAAATCTATTTCTATTTTTTCAAAAAGTAATTCAAGATTATTATTATTCCTATATAATTCTTATATATGTGAATACGAATCCGTTTTCCTTTTTATCCGTAACCAATCTTCTCATTTACGATTAACATCTTCTGGAGTCCTTTTTGAACGAATCTATTTACATAGAAAAATGGAAGATCTTGTCGAAGTCTTTGTTAATGATTTTCGGGGCATCTTATGTTTCCTCAAGGATCCTTTCATTCATTATGTTAGATATCAAGGAAAATCAATTCTGGCTTCAAAAGATACGCCTCTTCTGATGAATAAATGGAAATATTACCTTGTCAGTTTATGGCAATGTCATTTTTATGTATGGTCTCACCCAGGAAGGATCTATATAAACCAATTATCCAAGCATTCCCTCGACTTTTGGGGTTATTTTTCAAGTGTGCCACTAAATCCTTCAATGGTGCAGAGTCAAATGCTAGAAAATTCATTTCTAATAAATAATGCTCCCAAGAAGCTCGATACAATAGTTCCAATTATTCCTCTGATTGGATCATTGGCTAAAGCGAAATTTTGTAACGCATTAGGGCATCCCATTAGTAAGCCGACTTGGGCCGATTTATCGGATTTTGATATTATCAATCGATTTGTGCGTATATGCA